GTTGGCACAAATTGAAACTACGACCCTCTCAGAAAGATCTAATGAAAATGAAAAAAAATGATTTTTGTTTTTTAACAATTTGGGGAATGGAAACAGAACTTCCTTTTGGTCAACCCCGAAAACGTCCTTCCCTTTTGAAACCTATTTTAAAGGAATTAAAAAAAAAAATTGTTAAATGGAAAAAGAAGTATTTTCCAGTTCTAACCGTTTTTAAAGAAAAAACAAAATTACTTGGAAAAGTTTCAAAAGAAATCAAAAAAAAAAAATGGGTTATCGAAGGTGTTATTTTTATAAAAAAAATAATAAAAGAATTTTCAAAAGTAAATCCAATTCTATTATTTAGATTAAGAGAAGTATATAAATTAAGCGAAATTAAAGAAGAAAAAGATTCCATGATAAGCAATCAGATAATTCACGAATCATTTAATCAAATTGCATCTCCGAGTTCGTCAAATTATTCATTGACGGAAAAAAAAACGAAGGATCTCGCTGATAGAACAAGTAAAATTCGAAATCAAATAAAAAGAATCTCAAAAGAGAAAAAAAAAGTAACTCCAAGAATAAATAATCTTAGTCCTAACAAAACAAATTCTAATGCTAAAAGATTCGAAAAATGGCAAATATTAAAAAGAAGAAATGTTCGATTAATCTATAAATTCCCCCCTTTTTTTAAAATTTTCATTGAAAAAATCTACACAGATCTATTTTTATCTATCATTAATATTCCCAGAATAAATACAAAACTTTTTCTTAAAGTAACAAAAAAAATTATTGATAAATCGATTTACAATAATGAAAGAAAACAAGAAAGAATTAATAAAAAAAAGAAAACTCCAATTACATTTATTTCGACTATAAAAAAGCCATTTGATAATATTAGTAATATTAAAGAAAATTCACGTATTTTTTATGACTTATCCTACGTGTCACAAGCATATGTATTTTACAAATTATCACAAATTCAAATTAGGAACTCGGTAAGATCTGTTGTTCAATATCAAAGAATCCCCCCTTTTCTTAAGTCTAAAATAAAGGATTCTTTTGAAAGACAAGGAATGATTCATTCGAAATTAGCAAATAAAAAACTTCCAAGCTATGAAACGAATCAATGGAAAAACTGGTTAAAAGGACATTATCAATACCATTTATCTCAGATCGGATGGTCTAGATTAATACCAGAAAAATGGCGAAATAGAGTTCGCCAGCGTTGTATAGTTAAAAAGGAAAATTTAAGCAAACGGCATTCATATGAAAAAGACCAATTGGTTGGTTCCAAAAAAAAATCGGAAGTATATTTATTATCCAATGAAAAAAGTAATTTTCGAAAATATTATAGATATAATCTTTTATCATATAAATTTATTAATTATGATAATAAAACGGAATGTTTTTTTTATAGATTTCCCTTTCAAGAAAATAAGAACCAAGAAATTTATTATACTTATAACAGGCCTAAAAAGGCCTTTTTTGATATACTGAGGAACATCCCTATTCAAAATGATCTAGGACAGGTTGATATTCCATATATGGAAAAATCGGCCGATAGAAAAAACTTTGATTGGAAATTTTTCAATTTTTATCTTAGCCAAAAAGCCGATATTGAGACCTGGATCATTATTGATACCAATAGGAATCAAAATACTCAAATTCCTACTAACAATTCTCAAATAATTTCTAAAAAAAATATTTTTTATCTTATGATTCCAGAAACCAATTCACCAAACCCCCACAAAGGATTTTTTGATTGGATGGGAATGAATGAAAAAATACTAAAGCGCCCCATATCGAATCTGGAATTTTGGCTCTTCCCAGAATTTGTGTTACTTTATAAGGCATATAAAACAAAACCTTGGTTTATACCAAGCAAATTACTTCTTTTAAATTTAAATAGTAGTGAAAATAAAAAGATTAATGAAAAGAAAAAGATTAATTTGTTAATAGCCTCGAATAAAAAGCATCGAAATCAAGAAGAAAAAGAACCCATAAGTCAAGGAGATCGTGGATCCGTTCTCTCACAACAAAAAGATATTGAAGATAATTATGCAAGCTTGGACATAAAAAAGGGGAAAAAGAGAAAACAATACAAAAGCAATACAGAAGCAGAACTAGATTTCTTCCTGAAACGTTATTTGGTTTTTCAATTGAAATGGTGCACAACTTTAAATCAAAGAATGATCAATAATATCAAGGCATATTGTCTTCTGCTTAGACTGATAGATCCAAAAAAAATGACTATAACCTCCATTCAAAAGAGAGAAATAAATTTGGATAGAATGCCGATTCAAAGTAATTTAACTCTTTCAGAATTAATGAAGAGGGGGGTATTGATTGTAGAACCACTTCGTTTGTCTGGAAAAAAAGATGGACAATTTATTATGTACCAAACCGTAGGTATTTCGTTGCTTCATAAGAGTAAGCATCAAATTAATCAAAAATATCAAGAGCAAAGATATGTTTCTAGGACAAATTTGGATGAAACAATTTCACCACATCAAAGAATAAATGAAAATAGAGACAAAAATCATTTTGATTTACTTGTTCCAGAAAATATTTTCTCGTTTAAACGTCGTAGAAAAGCGAGAATTCTAATTTGTTTCAATTCAAAGAATGAAAATTATACATATAGAAATCCAGTATTTTGGAATAGAAAGAACATAAAAAACAGCAGCCGAGTTTCACATGACAATAATTATCTTGATAGAGAGAAAAATCAATTAATGAAATTAAAGTTCTTTCTTTGGCCTAATTATCGATTAGAAGATTTAGCTTGTATGAATCGTTATTGGTTTGATACCAATAATGGCAGTCGTTTCAGTATGTTAAGAATACATCTGTATCCGCGATTGAAATTCTGTGAATAATACAATTTTTCTATATATACCCTAAACCCTATTTCTATATACCCTATATATAATCTATATTAATCTATATATAATATAGGGTATATGAAAGTAAACAAATATACAGATCACGTACTTTTCTTGTCTCACATTTCATTCTAGTATTCAATATGAAATGAATTATGAATAATATCTCAATTAGTTTTCCAAATGAATCAATAGAAACTTCTGAATTTTAGGTCTAAATTCTTCGATGCAAAAATGTACCAATCTTTTTCTATTCCTATCTAAATCCAATTTCCAATTCGATTGATTGGTTTGAATTCAGAAAGGAGTTATTTGGATTAAATTATTGTATATACCACATCAAAATTAATGGCATTATTATTACTTATACTTATTACTGATCGGTAAAATCCATATCTGTACAAGGGGAAAGGAGAGTTTTTTATGGTAAAAAATTCAGTAATTTCTATTATTTCTCAAAAAGAAAATAAAGAAAATAGAGGGTCTGTTGAATTTCAAGTATTCAGTTTCACCACTAAGATAAGGAGACTTACTTCACATTTGGAATTGCACAAAAAAGACTTTTCATCTCAGAAAGGTTTGCGAAAAATTTTGGGAAAACGTCAACGACTACTAGCCTATTTGTCAAAAAGAAATAGAGGACGCTATAAAGAATTAATTGATGAGTTGGATATTCGAGAAATAAAAACTCGTTAATTTGAAGCATGATATCATTTGACGAGCTTAGTCTTGATGAGCTTAGTCGTTTAAATTTTAATGAATTTCTTTTTACTTTCAGCAATGCATGGAAGACTGACTCGGGAAAAACTTATGATTACACCAACTACAAGAAACGACCTCATGATAGTCAATATGGGCCCTCACCACCCATCAATGCACGGTGTTCTTCGACTAATCGTTACTCTCGACGGTGAAGATGTTATTGACTGTGAACCTATATTGGGTTATTTACATAGAGGAATGGAAAAAATTGCGGAAAATCGAACAATTATACAATATTTGCCTTATGTAACACGTTGGGATTATTTAGCTACTATGTTTACAGAAGCAATAACCGTAAACGGACCTGAACAGCTAGGCAATATTCAAGTACCTAAAAGGGCTAGCTATATTAGAGCTATTATGCTGGAGTTAAGTCGTATCGCTTCCCATTTGTTATGGCTTGGCCCTTTTATGGCAGATATTGGGGCACAGACCCCCTTTTTCTATATTTTGCGAGAACGAGAATTGATATATGACTTATTCGAAGCTGCTACCGGTATGCGCATGATGCATAATTATTTTCGTATCGGAGGAGTCACTGCTGATCTACCTCATGGCTGGATAGATAAATGTTTAGATTTTTGCGATTATTTTTTAACTGGGGTTGCTGAATATCAAAAGCTTATTACACGAAATCCTATTTTTTTAGAACGAGTTGAAGGCGTAGGTATTATTGGCGGAGAAGAAGCATTAAATTGGGGTTTATCGGGGCCAATGCTACGAGCTTCCGGAATACAATGGGATCTTCGTAAAGTTGATCGTTATGAGTGTTATGACGAATTTAATTGGGAGATTCAATGGCAAAAAGAAGGAGATTCATTAGCTCGTTATTTAGTACGAATCGGCGAAATGACAGAATCCATAAAAATTATCCAACAGGCCCTGGAAGGAATTCCAGGGGGGCCCTATGAGAATTTAGAAAGCCGGCGCTTTGATAGAATAAAAGACCCTGAATGGAATGATTTTGAATATCGATTTATTAGTAAAAAACCTTCTCCAACTTTTGAATTATCCAAGCAAGAACTTTATGTAAGAGTCGAAGCACCAAAAGGAGAATTGGGAATTTTTCTGATCGGAGATCAGAGTGTTTTTCCTTGGAGATGGAAAATCCGACCGCCGGGGTTTATCAACTTGCAAATTCTTCCGCAGTTAGTTAAAAGAATGAAATTGGCTGATATTATGACGATACTAGGTAGTATAGATATCATTATGGGAGAAGTTGATCGTTGAAATGATAATTGATATAACAGAAATAGAAGCTATTCATTCTTTTTTCAGATTGGAATCCTTAAAAGAAGTTTATGGGCTCGTATGGATGCTTGTCCCTATTTTCATTCTTGTATTAGGAATCACACTGGGTGTACTAGTAAT